TGCTTGAATGCGCCTTTCATTAAGATTTTAGATTAGGATCCCCTTCCTGAGAAATTGTTCGATGATATAAAATGAAATGAATAAAAAAGATTATGAGGACCCTTCTTAGAAAAGAGCTTTTCACCTGGTATAGATCAGGAAAGTGGGAAGACCGCTCGGGACGGGATAAAAATGGAAAATCAGTCGATCGAGTGATGCACAAAGAAGAACAAAAAATGAGAAAAGAGTAGCGAATCACAAAGGGATCGGCTTGTAAGGCAATCGAGATGTCCTATAAATAAATCAAATCGAAGTATACTCCAGATCACTGACTGAACATAGGTTATGATATCAATTGACTCCGAAGAGACGTTTCGATTGCTTAAAACTTATAAGAAATAAGAATAAGAGAGATTGAACCCGCTCCCGCTTCGGAACGAGTTGGAGTAGAGTCATTCTCATTACTTGGAAAAGACCGATCGATACAGTGAAAGCGTCAAAGGCATATCGCTTAAGGATACATTCCGTATATTAGAGTGTGAAGAGGTTGGTTTTTTCAAAAAGGATATAGTACGGAAAGTACCGAGCTGTTTGGATTCAATAGCAATAGATGCGGATTCTATTCTTTGTTCCATAACACCTTAAGGAAAGCCTATTCTATATTCTATGAAAGCTGAGAAGTGAGTACAGTACTTTATCCTAACCCAAAAGAAGCATGGTAAATAAAACGAAAGCAAGAAGGTATATGTGAAAGTCCCACACATGCTTATCATAAACGAGCAGAAATGCCCATATCTACTATTCCATGTGCTGCTCACTAAGTAGAGCTTCTTTATTTAATGAAAGCAAGGGCTAATTCTGTGCATTCATGTCTACCCTCTTCTTGGTCAAGGGTCAAGACCAGTGAGAGCTACTCACGAGATGGTCAATGTAAGACAAATGAAAGACGAAGGCACTTTTTCTAATCGCACTCATTCCGCTCTGAATCTGAAGTGAAGCAACCCCCCCTTATGATTCATGTTTTGCTTAAAGCTCTGTAAAAGCTGCAAACTTTTATTACAAAAAGAAGGGCTTTTTATTAGTCCTTCCTATTCTTCGCCCCAGGAAAGCTGGTCTTCGCTCAATCCTATCCTAATCCTAACTCTATCACTAAGAGTTTAAGCGCATTTCTTATTCATTCGAATAAAGCAGTTGAAAGTGAAGCGTCAAGCAAGGCATTGAACGGCTTTACAACGGGAAAAGAGTAGCATTCCGGTCACAAAACACTATTGAAAGCAATCAAGCGTGCCAAGCGGGAGCTGTCCAAGGAGCCAACGGTTGTTAGCACAACTTAGAATGTCTTTCCTGTCTTCGTTCTAGCAATCTATCTTCGTCACCCATTTAGCTTTTTTTAGAAAAGAAGGCTGTCTTGCTCTTGCCTTGTTAATGGACGAGGAAGTGACATGACATATTAAGAATAGGAATCGGTTGTTAAGGAACTTCTTGCCCTAAGGGTTAATGCATCCTATAAGAATAGGAATCGAATAAGCTGCTGATTGACTGGGATTATTCCCTTCTTGATATGGCACTGCACTGACAAAGAAAGAAGCTAAAGGCTAGGATTCATCAAGCCAGAATGCCTATGGAATCGGCTGTTGTACTCTATGCGGACTTAGCCCGAAAAGAATATTGCCTGCTCAAAGTAGAGCAACTATGTAACTTCCTCCCTCAGACCAGATGAAATAGCAGCTTCTTCTCGAACAGCGTATTCTAACCCAACACCAACAGCGGCTAGTGATTGAGCACTTACCTTATCTCTCACACCGGCTACTCTCACGGTAAGAGCTCCTTCTGGAACAACTTCCATTCTAATTCAATCTCGGACATTAAGTCAGTGAAGTTACTTTCTTTCTGGCTAGGCTAAGCCTTTCCTTCGCCTTCCCCAGCTTGTTCTCTGTCCGTGGTTACCCTATTCTGGCTAACAGCCTATTTGTACTAACAGGACCAGGACAGCTCCTTCTGGGCGAATTCCTTCTACTATTGATGAAAACAACCTATTCTTGAACAACGTATTCGTATAATAAGAAGAATAAGTTGTGTCAGTTCCTTGTCCGATTCAACTACTATTGAACCTCCCCCGACGCCCTAGTTTACTAGATAGCTGCAATCCAAACCTAACCCTAACCCTACGAAAGCAGAACCCTAGATGCTACAAAAACAAAAGAGGCAAGGGTGGTCTACGATCAGGCTACGAACTCATAACTAAAAGCAGCTAAGAGCCTATTCTATGTGCGTGGATATGTTAACTATTGATTCAATTGCTAAGAGTGCTAGGCACCTGTTAAACGAAATCCCCCTAACAGGGAAAAAGGCGAAAACATGATTTGTCCAATCATTCCCTCCCTCAGAGCTAATTCAATAGCATTGGACTAACTCGCCACGGGAAAGCTAGCCATGAGTAAAGTAAGGTTCTAAGCCCTATTCATGTGCATTCGATTCCGAAAGACCGGATTCAATAGCTGCGGATTCTCTTGCAGCAACAGCACATTCGAGAACACCGTAAGCTCCTCCTCGGAGCACTAAGCCCAACTAGAGGCATATTCATGTGCACAGGTAAGAAGAAAAGCATTCTCCTACTGCTACTAGTCCTAGCAAAGAGCGGTAATGCCCCATCTATTCTAGCAAACCAAGGGAGACCCAAGCAGCAAGAACAAGAGGAGATCTTGCCGATTCTGATTAAAAACCACATCTTCCTCTTAAGGGCTCGATAAGCATAAGCCTTCTCTTGGGGCATCCCATCCGCTTAAACCAACCCTTGGCTTGGTCTTCCGCTTCTGATTCAATTGCTAACAAGCCCTTCGTGGCAAAGAGCCTTTTCTATTAGTCCCACAGCTCCTTACAGAACACTTGCTACCGTGGCCTAAATGCTACGCACCTTCTACGAGGATATCCGGGAACGTGCTACTTTATAAAAGACCGTAGGGCAAAGGAGTAAATACACTTGTCCCCTTCCTTGCTTCCCCTTCTTTATGTGTGATTGGCTTCGTCGCAGCCTATTCTGTGATGGAGAGATCGAAAGCGGTCGTAGCGTGAATGTGCAATTCCCTTCCGGCGCACCGACATCTGGCCAATTATAGCACCAGCTCTTCGTCTTCTCTGCCTCTTCTTATACTAAAGATGTTCCCACGGTTCGTCGATTACCGGATTTGCACACTTGCTAGTTTAATATAAAAGTAATAGATGCCGAGATCGGATCTTGTTCAATCTGCATCTTCACTCTGTCTATTAGTGAAAGGCTCCATCCCAACTGTCGAAAGCTGTCCAATTCAAAGTGCTAACATGCTAAGACTACTACTCCTACTAGGCGAAATGCCTAGGTAAAGGAATTGACTTGCTAACAGCCTTTATATATGCAACCCCTTCTCTTCCGAAAGAGCTTACTTTTGATGGCATGAGCTTGTGAAGTCCCACAGCTCATGCCATCTCGTGATCTTAGATGCGACATTAGCGGTCTTATAGGAATAAGCGGTCCTTGCAAGAATGGCTTGTTTTCAAGAAGGGGGGTGACATGTGTAACCAAGAATAAGCTGTTGGAGCAATAACCGGTCTTTCTGGTCCTGTTGGCATATCCGGTGCCAGTTCTGTTACAGTAACCGTGTTGGAGTATGAGTGATCGTAGGCGGTGTTCTCTTAGCAATTGAATCACTAAGCGGTGCATCGAGAATAGAACCTCTTGGGGTTACCGCTCTAAATGGTGAGTTCATATCCGCAGTTGTGCTAGAAGAAAAGAAGGGACGTCGAGCTAGTGCTAGTGGGATAGATTAAGTATGAATCTGACTCTAAGGGATGCAAGCGCAGCCGCTTTTGGTATCAGAAGGCAAAGAGCCCACTCTATCAAAGATCCAAGCAGCGGTCATTCCCCAAAAGCAAGAGCTGATGAAAGGGAAGCGTATGAATGCCACTCGCTTCGAAAGACAGAACTCTGAAGTAGGCCAACGCTAGTCCTCAAGCGAAGAATTAGAGCATGACAGAGATATAGAGATAGTGCCGGGCTATCAGATATTTTTGATGTTGGAGGAGACTTTCCAGCCTTACTCAAATAGGGGGTGTAAATGCCGAAGAAAAAGAAAGGGAGACAGCTCGGAATACAACTGAGGGTCAAACTCCAGTTGGCTCTCCAAGATCGACGGATCAGCATGAGATTGTCAGGAATGAAACTTCCAATGCTCCTGATGCCTCTGGTTCTGCTCAACCCTCTCGGGCTCCCGTTGCTGAATTTGACGAAGCAGGTCCCAGGAGAAGAGGTCATAAAACCGGTATTCAAATCAGGTCTAGCTCAGCAAAGGAGAAGGTACTTCAAAGTTTTTCAAAATGAGTTTTAAACTAATGATTGTCTTAGAATATGATTTTTTGACAGGAGTAGACTCGGTAGTAGAAGACTCGTCTAAAAGAAAGGAGACAGAGGTTGTATGTAGGAGGGTCATCTGCTGCAGACGAAGCAGAACCCTCCAACGAAGAGAACACAATTCCTTCGTCAATCACAAATGTTCCTGATGAAGTGTTAGGTGGTATGAGTCAATCGTTCTATTTTTCATCTTCGTATAGAGACTTAGAATGAACTGAGTTATCTTTGTATGACTTAGACTAATTTGAGATACATGTTATTGAAGGTGATGTCAGCCGTGTGGAAACTGAACCAAGGTCAGGATTGGATGTCCCTGCTGGTGACATCCTTAAATTAATCCCAACTCTGACAGGAACATCCTGGAGTCCTTCCAAGTTCTTTTCTGGTGTGCGGGATGAAGAACAAGGCCAGGCTCAAGCGAAAAATGAGGCAGAAAGAGATAACCCAGACGAAGGAGCTTCGTCAGATGAAGACGGTGATGCGCCTTTGTTCCACACAGGCTCAAATGTATAAGTTATTCACATGTCACCACATTCAAAATACCGTTCGCATCCCATCACAAATACTTTGTAAAAAAAAGATATGAACTGTTCACATTCACCAAAAAAATGACTTAAGCACATTAATTTGTGCTTGACGACGCTCTTCTGCTAGTCAATTTAACGAAGCCTTTTCCTCTTTTTCATCTTAGTAATCACCTTCTTCTGATTCTCTAAGACGTTCAGACGAGTCCGGATGGTAGACATCTCCTCTTTGGCTCTCTGAATACCTTCGTCAACCCTGCGAAGCTCTCCCTCAACATCATGAAGTTTTTTTTATGCAGGTTCAAGTAGGGGATCCATTGCTCCTCCCGTCTTTTCCGGCAAATGCTATGTTCAACTATGCCCACCCACCTCGACAAGCCCGGAACTCCAGTCAATAAATGAACGGAGGGATGAACCGGATTCGAATACAAGAGAAGATGTTTGAAACCTCCTGCCATAAGGAAGGGGAGCTCTTACTACGGATCTCCCTCTCTCCCTGCTTTCGACGCCTTGCTATTCTCTCAGGGAAACTCCTGAAGTTACGTCTTAAACGTACTGGGACTCAAGTCAAGTAGTTGAGATAAGCTGTTTGCTCTTTGTCAGGTGCCGTTAGTTAAGTTCCTTTTGTCCTATAGGTTCGCTCTAAGGGTCAGTGGTTCAAGTCAATAAGCGAGGAGGCCCTTCTCTAATAGGGGGCAGAGAAGAGTAACTTGCGGTAGTTTCGGGAAGAGAGTAGGCAGTTCAGAGAAAGATTCCCCTTTTCGTACGCTCGGCAGGTCAGTTCGGTACTAGTGGATCAAGAAGATAGGCCAGGTCAGCTGCAGCTTCCAGTACCTCCACGAAATGGGTTTGGAGATCTGAGAGAGGAAATAGGCTGACGATCAAAAGTCCCTCTTGTGCCGGTAGTAGGGAAAGCAGCTGAGATAGAGAGAGCAGTTCTCCCTTAAAGTCCTATATGGATTTCGAGTCGGGAATAGAGCAGTGGCTTAGATCCCCTGATCGAGTAATGGGGTTTGTTTTTCTCTCGTTCACGTTGATAGCCCGGGTTCAGTTCAAGCTGCTGCGAAAGAATTCGTCGAAGGGGTGGAGCGAGCTTACCTTTTAGAGAAAGGGGAAAGGGCTTTTTTTATAGAAAGATAGAGAGCATTCGATAAGATTAAGCGGTACCTGATGAACCCACCAGTACTGGTCCCATCAACGCCGGGAAGGCCCCTGTTGTTATATTTATCGGTGGCCGATACGTCGATGGGATGCGTATTAGGACAGCATGATGATACGGCCTTAGAATAAAAGTCAGCCTTTAAGAGCGGGCTTTTTATTATCTGAGTAAGACTCTCCCCTTACCACTTACAACATAGGGGGCTATGAGTGACGATACTCTTCGCTTGAAAAGGCGTGCCTTGCGCTTGTCTAGGCCACGCAGAGACTTAGACACTACATGCTAGCCTACCAAGTCTGGCTTTTGTCCAGGATGGACCCATTGAAGTATCTGTTCGAGAAGCCAGCACTATCAGGAAGGACTGCTCGATGGCAGCTGTTGTTATCAGAGTTCGACATCACTTATGTCACGCAGAAATCCATCAAGGGTCGAGCCCCTTAATTATTATAAGTAAGATAGGGCCATCTTGCAGAACATCCATTACCGGATTACGAAACAATGCCGAATAGTATTACTATAAAATGCTGCGAGATTTCATTCTAAAGAACGTTCAAGATTTCCATCACCACGTGTCTCGTCCATCTTATCGGTATCGGTAAACCCTATCCGACTTGGATCGATAGTGTACCATTTCCGCCTGGGTATGTAATGCCTCAATTCTGTATGTTCAACGCTTTGAGCAAGCCAGAGCAAGACTTGGCACACTTTCTTTCCCGTTGCGGAGAGACCTCTAAGAATGGAGCATTATGTCTTCGACAATTTTTGCAATCACTCGAAGGAGATGCCTTTGTATGGTATAGCAAGCTGCCTCCTGGGTTAATCCCAGATTGGGATAGCCTTGTAGCTCGGTTTCACAAACACTTCTACAGTACCCACAGGAGTGTAAGCGTGACAGAATTTTCGGAAGCCGTCAACACGAGTCTGTTGATTACTTTATCGCAAGATGGAGAAAAAGAAAAAGGTAAAGAAACTGTTAAAACCCTAACGAAAAGAAAAAGAATATTCCTTTCGAAATGTTGATGTTGAAGATTTCTTCACATCTTTTTTAGAGCAAGGGTTGATCGAGCTTCCCGAACCTAAGAGACCGGATGAGGTGGGACGAGTAGGAGATCCAAAATACTGCTAATTCCATCGGGTTATTAGTCATCCGATAGAAGATTGTTGGGTTCTTAAAAATAAGATCATTTATAAAATGATGGTGTCATTGAAATAGACCCTCCACAGCAACCTGTGGTCACCTCAAATCCGGTATTTGTAATAGTTGGAGATATTCTTTGCCCGATAGCTGAGATCTCGCCAAGCATAGCCTATTCTAGTTCTAGCACCGGAAGAGCAATTCCAGAGGAAGATAAAATCTCCAAAGATTTAGAAAGATATATTCAAGAAGAATGGAGTGCAATGGACTCTTGATCCTTACCTCTCTTTAGTACTTTCTGGTTCATTTCACCAGAAGACATGCATGCTCAGTGGGACTGATCTAATGAACTCTGGGAGAGAATGGATCTTGGGATCCAATGTCTCTACTCATTTTACTGATACCAGTACATACACCCTTTCATGGTATGAATCTCTTTTTTCTTCGGCTAATTGCTCTAAACTCTCTTGTTTCGATTCGAGTGCAGCGGAAGGGAAGGGGAAGGCATAGCAAATGAATGGTTCACTCATTCCCATTCCCCGTGCCATGAGCAGTCGATTTGGAAACTAGTTCTAGTAGCTAGGAAGGGTAGTTTACTAAACAGATTCTTTAGAGTCTGAGGGGAGAGTTAGTTTAGTATTTTCTCAATGCTTTTGGCAAAGAAAGAGGTGCTTCGTATATATTCGTATATAAAGAAAGTAGCTAGCTTATCTCTCTTTCCGCTACTCCTGACTAAAGTCAAGGTCTTAAGCCAGGTATTCACTGCCTAAAGCATTTCACCGTCACTCATCCCTTTTTTCTGTTTCACCGGCACTCCTACCTTCTCGATCTCTATCGCCACTGCTGGATGAAAGGAGAATTGACTAACTAATAGTAGTAGTCTTCCCCAGGTTCTATCAAACCAGACTCTTTCATCCCGGGCATATAGACTTTCAATAAGGTTTCTTTTTCAAGTTCAAAAGAAAGGAAATTCATCTTAGCTACCGAAACCCATAAACCATACCATGAAACCATCCGCTCCTAGTACGATTCACTTGCACCTACCTTATTTTATTCCTTTCCTTACTTTTGCTTTTTTTTTCTCCGAAACACTGCCATCAAGCTTCGCCTTTCCCTTTAGAGCGACTACTTTGAGTTTTTGTTTATATATGTACTAGAGCGCCTGCCAGGAAAGAGTCAAAGTCAAGCTTGAAAAGAGAAAGAAGAAAGCGACTCTATTACTCTATGCCTACTAACAGCTAGGGCTACTAATGATCTACGAGCTGCTTCTATCACATTGGATTCGTGAACAGGAAAAGCCTCTTCTCATTCTCACGCTCCTGCCCCTAGAAAAGACAAATACAATTCGCATTCAATTCGTTCCGGACATTTCTTTTCGATTTTCTGGCTTATAGCTTTCCCTCCTTCTATGGAGGAGGATTGGAAAATCTTCATTCTTTAAGGGAAAGCAGGACTGTGAAAAGCAATCACTGATTATTTTACCCCGTTGAAATTGTAGCGAAAAAACTCTTATGGATATGGATACGATAGGGCTGTAGCTTGCTGACGAGATGGCTTCTCTTCGGACCACCTTGATTCGTATCATACCTTGGGTTTCACTCCTTTTCCCTACCAAAGCATACTGTAATACCTCCAATCGGGTATAGTTTCATAAGTCCTTGCTTCCCATTAGCTTACTTTCGAGCCTGAAGCGCAACTAGAAAGTACTAGAAATAGGCATAGCGCCCTAAAACTTAAAAAAGTTATGAATATCTTACCAACGAAATTGGAATATCATGACTTCTGGAATCGAGCGTACGCGTACTATATTCATTATTCTATATTCTTATATAAAGAAAGCGGCTGGCCCTGTGCGATGTCCATAGGGGAAGACTTTCACTTCACTAGCACATTCCCTCAACAAGGATACTTGCAACCAACTGGGTGGCTAGCTAACTCTAACTCACATTATTTGGCCAAACCCTTCCTTGCGAGTTTTCAATTTATACCATGCTTTTTACACCCCCAATCGGGGGGCTACTTCCGTCTCGCACTAACCCGCTTTTCCGTACACTGCTACCGCTACTGGTACTGACTCATCTGACTTCCTAAAACTCTATTTTTTTCTAGGCTACTGGAACAATAACTGAGACTCGCTACTTCCTTTAGAACAGGATTTCATCTTAAAAAGACTTAAAGGTGAGGGCTTTTTCCCATCTCTGGCCAACTAGTAGGTCGAGTCCAAACTAAAAAAAACTAGCGTAGCTGACTGACGCGTATACCTTTAGACTCAATTATGCGAGTAAAGCGTAATACGCTAAAGGAAATCGAGAAGAGGGCATCTTTGTCTATGGATAGTAGCGAATACGGTCCAACGAGGTAGAATACTTTCTCTAGGGGAGCTCTATATAAAATAGTGTTCCAGAAGAGCTTTTTTCCTACTAAACAGTGTTTACTCATCCTCCCTCCGAAGTCAGAAAATCCAAATTGTTGAATCCAATCCCCCCTAGTTACCAGGGAGTCTCTTTCCCGCGTAGGGATGAATATCCCATTCATCGGCCACGTATACTTAACAAAGTGGTAGAACCAGAGAATATACGTTGCAGGTCATTAAGTGGGTGCTGTAAGGCATTCATTTCCCGTCCTGAGAAAGCTTCTTTTCATTCTTGCGGTAAGTTTCAGCCCTTCTCTCTTTCTTTCCATCCGATCAAAAAAAGAAAAATGAGCCTGTTGCAGAAGAACGATAAGCTCAGCTTAAAGCCAGTTAGACCAATCCTGTTATCAAACTTCTTTCTATGGCAGAAACTAACCATAGAGTTGAATTGATAAGCTAAGGCAATAGCATTTGAAAGTGATCTTTGGAGTTTACTTAACATCAAGTTCCTGCAAACTAGGTTAAGCAATCCTGTGGGCAAGACAGCCAGTTTTCGTTCCTCTCCTTGTCAGTCGAGTGGCTATCGCTCCTTCCTGTCCTTATGTCCTCTCCTTCCATGGAGAGCTAACTATCTTTCCTCGAGATTCCTTTCTTTTTTTTACGTCTATGCGAGCTTCTTTCGATTCGATGGCAAACAGTTTATATGCAGCCTTTGGGAGTTCCTTCCTGGTGTAGCAGTAGTTCTTAGTGCCATTCCTTCGGTCCCAGTAACCATTACAGGAAGTGTCCTGAGTGCTTTATCCCTACCCCGCGGGTTAGTGGGTTTTTCATTAACTGATCCTCCAGCTCCACCTATCTTTCCAAAAAGCTTTTACTCGAACCTCTGTTACTGGTTTTAACCAAAGTAGGCAAACTGCTGTTTCTAGGTAGGACTACGTTAGCCGACGGCATGTTTTTCGGCAGGGTCCAGGATTGGTGCTCGGATCTTGATTCACTCCCCTGTTTATGTTTAGCCGTTACGAAAACAATTTTTTAGCCATCAAAGGAATCATCATAGAATTTCTCCTCCTATTATTGGTAAAGCACACGTACACTTCTAGGAAATAGGAAAAATAAAATGGCGATGGACGGGATACTAAGTGCTGAGGAGAAGGATGCAGACACAGTGGTGGCCAGCGCCAAAGAGAAAACACGTAACAAGGTATTGAAGACCACACTTCACACGAACCAACTGAGCGTTTCCCATTCCCATCGACTGGACCTTTCACCAACTAGTGTACTTACTCTACCGAATCGGTAATATATCCCGTTGAGGCATAGTAGTGCTGGATTTGCACTGATCTTGTTCCGAGTAATATGACTTCTGCTGTGTCTATATTGAACTCGGATCTCTTGCTTCCGCATTGTTCCGTCTGGGATTTATTTCCCCATAATAGGAGGGAACCATTGTGCAGTTCGTGGTTCTCTTCTACTGCCATTTTTGCGGCTAAGCATGTGGGATGGGATTCTCACCACGTTTTCGCGTTGTGCCTCATACCATTCGTTTGTCCGGTGTGGTGGTTGGACATATCGTTGTATTTGGAGAGGCTTTTCTCCTTGGAGCATGTGGATGCGGGAAGGGTTTTCCTCTTCAGTCTCTTTTCTTCGTAGTGTTGGCGATGCCTTTTCGAAGAAATAAGTCTGGCAGTGTAGTTTCTGCCCCAATGATGTTTTCGAGAAGATTGGGTTTGGGCATCAGTCCAGAATTTTGAGGAGACCTCCTCTTTTTTGGAGTCTGTATGCACCTTATGTTTTAGATCATCTTCTTGTAGGTTCATGAAGATGTCTAATCGGATTTGTTTGTTGGGATTCCTATCCGGAGGATCCCAAATAAGGATTTGCATTTTTCTTGGATGGTCCAACAATGGAGGTGGCCATCCAACTTGTTGTTTATTTGCCTCCTCATGGTTGCGTATCCCCTTTGCGGGGGCATTTTCTTTTAATGTTTCCGCTAACAAGTTGCAAGAAAATCAGTTTCCTCCAGTCTTCAAAGACCTCCTCCTCCAAGAGCTACCACTCCTTGTACCTGATTCTTTCGAAGGCAGGGGAAGGTTGACTTAGTGTCCGACTAGCTGCTATGCCTTGCTTCGCCATCAATGCTAGAAGACAACTGACCTCAGAAACCTAAGACAGGATAAGACCCCTGATTAACGACTTGAATGAAGTACCCTTCTTAACCCGAAGGTGGTTTAAGGCAAGTGTAGCGATTGGGTAAGGGGCAACAACGTAGGGGTGGAACGCTTCATGGCTCTTACTCGAGTTGGAGGGGCGGCTGATAGTGCACCAGGGGAGTTTACTCGACTCGGGCCACTTTTTCACCTCTTGCTGGGACATTGTTCAAGATGATCTTTATAAAGCAGTGCTGGATTTTTTTCATACTTCCTCCCTTCCGCTTACACCATTTCTTTGTGAATGCTCCGCTTTGCTCTTTGGCGCGCTACTTCTGCTAGCAACCAGCTTCGGATTCTCCTAAAGTTAAGGCCTTTAAGGCATCGTGTTGAGGTTGAGTAGGGATTGGAATAGAAACTCGATTTTGGGGCTCAATGTTGCTGGACTCTACTCCTCTCCCTGGGCTCGCTCCGCTCTATGCCCAAAGCTTCAACTCAATCACTTGGCCTTTGAGCAATGTAGGGGGATTTTGCCTACAAACTGCAGGCTGGGGAGGAAAAAACTCGACCAACTAATCTTTGTTTCGATGAGCACTCTCCCCGCTCCCCTTTTTTCGATATAAGACACCTTACAATACGCATGAACTGCCATCAATCACTATCTCCCGGAATCGCACCTGAGAAAAGTCCTATCTTTATTGAATCCCCATATTGCCCGTGCCGCCCAATCTAGCTGTATATCTTAGCTCGAATCGATCTCATTCTATGGATGGAGGACCTATCCTTACACGTAGTAAACCAACCAACCGAATGCTTCCAATGTTGTTTGGTCTGGCCCAAGGGAAGGCAAGAGTCCTTCTCTAATTGAGATCGGGCCTTCATCTGTTTGAAGCTTCACGCCCAATCCTTCGGAGTTCTTAGCACGACATGCCGCTATCTAAATGCGGCACTGACTTTCTCGAGCCATCCTCATCAGTCTGAGAAAAGTCTATCTTCCCCCACCGAGATTACAATTTTATGGTGCTATCTATTTTATATTGATTGAATAGAATCGTTGTGCAAAATGTGTCCAGTTGTGGTGTTTCAAATTCCAATGCAAGCCCATCTCACCAGTTATAGCTATAGAGGTCAAAGAGGGGAAGGTGGGCTCCTAGCTTTAAGCTTTCATCGGATTAAATGAACCATCAGAAGGAGATTTATTCGATAAAGACCGGTGGTTCCAGACTCTCCATTCCGAATTAACATCCGGGGAAGAAGAGCCTGATAAACCAGTGGGAGAGGTGGGGCTCACATATATTAAAACCTCTGATGATAGGGCTAGGTGGCTTTCCCCCACTTCTGGTCGGTGCGCCTCCCCTTTTTTTTTTTCTTTGATTCACAAGCTGGAATTGAACCAGCATCTCCGGTGGCTTTCCCGGCGCACTTCCCTTTATTGTGCTATTGTGAAAGCCAGTTCCTCGTGAGAGTACATCTGGGATTTGGTTATCGAGGTACAAGAAAGATGATTGTGGGAACGAGTCAAAGGTTCGCTACTAGGAAAAAAGGATTCAATCCTATGCTTATGCGGATGTTATTCGGATTATGATAAACCCGTTACTTATGTTCGTTTAGCCCCAGTCTCATACTTAAGATTTAGAAAGTCATTCCCGTTTGAAAAACCTTCATTTATTAGAAAGGGGCTTCCTTTTCTTTTCAGCACCGGTCTCTGCCGCAGATTCCTTCCCCAGGCCTATAGAAGAAGGGCCGGCCTTTCCTCTCCATATGCTGGATATGGAAATGAATTCCGTACCGGACCAAAAGTCTCCTATTTTGGTTCTAGCGTTATCCCCTAATCTTTGAAGCGAGTTCATATCTTTTGGCTACTGGACTTCCCCACCCAAGCCGTTTAGTGAGTCGTGAAAGCCTTCCTTCACAAAGGATTCTTCTCTTTTGAAAACTAGAGGAACCATAATCAATCTTGCTTTCTTTGATTTTTCTGGGAACCGAAAACACATGCTATAGTGGGTGGACCAAGAGGTCTTTTTGGCATAGCGTCACACTCCTACATTGATGAAGTGGAGTACGCATCAAAGTCAGCGGAAGCACACTGGTTCTAGTCAAGAAGTTGAGATTCTAGCCATAGCTTCCATTTCCATTTCCTATATTTGAAAGAGGACCTCCCTCGTTCTTTCTACTCTGATTGATAGACGGAACCCTACCCCACAACAAGCCTCCCAAACTATGAGACCACTGCGAAAAATAAAATCCTTTATGACAAGCTATTCGAACTATGCCCATCTGAGACAAGCCTGCTCAGCCAATTCTTTCTCCTTTTCCGAGGAAGCATGGTCAAGTGCCAAAAGACTTTGACTGACTTTCAGGATGGTCAAGAAGACGGGCGTTAGCCGATGAGCAAGAGTGAGTCCATCAGTTCCGGCTTTTTCAACCACTTTGTTATGACTTCAAAATTCCCAAGCCGAAGAAGACGAAAAGACAGGCGTGGGCCAGAACGAGGCCTAGTCTGGCTTTCTTCGAGACCAAAATCTGTCCCTTTCTCTGTGCTGTACTAGCTCTCTTTCTTTCGCTACCGAACTTCATCACTGCGCTAACGCTTGAGGCAATTGGTCGACGACTTTCTCTCTAATGAGAGTTTGGCCAGAATGAATCGGTAGATTGGGTAGGACAGTCCGAAGATGAAGTCGGAACATTTGTGAAAGTGGGGTACCTGGATAAGTCAGTTCAGTGGACATATTCCCAGCAAGCACCTTTTTCCGTCTTTCTCACTATGACTCTCCTAAAGGAGGCAACGAAGCCAGGAAAGACAGAGCAGAGTTTGGTCTGTCAGTCGCAAAGAATTGCGCCTTCCATCATAAGTGCAAAGTCTCCTAGATCTTCCATTGTTGCACCTCATAGAGGCTGGTAAAAGGTCTCTTTTGGACTAATCGATCTAAGTTGCACCTCTTTTCTTTCGATTCATCCAATTGTGGAGAGTGAGTGAGGTCTCATACTTCCAATTCCTCTAAAGGAGTTGACCCGCATCAGGAAGACGGATATATTGACAGACTTCTCCCTGTTTTCGATCAGTAGTACAATTGTAGTAGTTGAAACCTCTTTTCCAAGATGGATTATGCTTCCATATAGAACTCTATATAAGGAAAAGTCCCTCCTCCTCCGAAAGAGAGTTCTTTCCCCCTACTATAGACCCCATTGGCTCTTTCATCCTCACTCGAGACTGTCGTCATGCAAATAAATATGGATCGGCTCACTGGATTCCTGTCTCCAAGACGAAAGTTAAAGGCGCATGTCAACCCTTTGTGATAGCCTAAACGTCCTTTTCCAATGGAACAATCCCCAGATATCAGAGACCTTTTTGTCCAATTGTTGCGGGGGTGATAAACAAGTTGGAATGGGCTTTGTTATGGATCCAACAAAGATGAACAAAATGAAGAAAGGAGATTGAGACCGCCCCGCCCACTTCTTGTGAAGCTAATTCATCGTTGACTTTTTGTGCTTGTGCCCTCCTGATCTGATGGAAAGACCGGACACCACTCTTTTATGTACGAGTGCCCCTACTGACCGATAGACTTGCCCCTGGCTGCAAAGCTCGCCCATCCTTTTTCGAGAAAAGGGTCGGATTCACTTTCCCAGTCAGATCCATCCACGCCTCACTGACGATCGGGAACTCAAGACCCAATCCGCTCTCTTCCCTCTCGGTCTATGACTCGGGGTCCCTCCCTGTCTGAAGGAGCGTCACGGAAACGGAGCTCGTCCTCTTTTTTGGGCAGCAAAACGAAAGCTCATCGGAGACAGAGGAAGCAGAAGCGTCACCATCAATCAGGAAAGGGCATAGGAAGCTTGCTCTCGACAAAAGCCTTTCTCTTTGTCTGACTCCTTTGACTACTGTACTGGGAACTTGAACGAAAGGGGGATGATCGGTTGACTTCTATTCAATAGGGCTCCCCTTACCGAGACCCGATTGGACTTGACGGTTCGCTCACTTCTTTGTAAAAGAAAGGGCTTGAAGAACTTGGCAGGCAGCACCCTATTCGTCTCAGAGTAACAGCGTACCCGAGCCTCCGCCTGGGCGATTAGTTTCTCCGGCTGTGATCGAATTCCCCTTAAAATGAAATCATTGCGAGCTTTCCATATTTCCCATCAAATGTTAAGGCATAGAGAGAGATCATCTTTAGGAATTGGACTGAGAAGTAAATCCTTAAGACAATGTGCAAATTCAGAACTAATAAGATCCGAACGAAGGGCTACTCTACTGCCAAACCACACAGCGCGAGAAAAGTCGCAGGAAAAGAACAAGTGTTGGATCGATTCAGACGATACATGGCAAAATGGACAATTGTCATCAATCCAAGGTAAACGGGATTTGAGAATTACACATACCGTCGTTAAAACAGCATCGCCATAAAAAGGTCTTGATCCTCGGCAAGATTCCCCCCTTATACTTCCATAATGCTTTCCAAAGATCCCGTAGGCCAATAGAGCTCGAACAACTCCCCTTATCCCGCTCCAGCAATAGAACTTGATAAGCCGATTTTACAGAAAACCCTCCAGTCTTACTAGGCTTCCATAGTTGTCTGTCAGTTACATTAGATGGGGAGGAATGAAGCTGTATCTTGAGTATGAGATTAGTCACCGAAGGGTGGAATAGATTGCGGACGAGCGGAGCATTCCAAGATGGTGGGTGACCAACCAGTAAATCCGCAACCTTGGAAATGTAAGGTGGTAGAGGTCTGTCATCTAAGTTCAAATTCATATGGATCCAAGGATCTTTGGCCACATTGTTGGATTTCCCATCACCGATCAGCCATAGAGAATTATTATACAAGGGTGCTTTAATAGAGAGAATAGATTTCCAAACCGGTGAGGAATGGGAAGAGGATCTGGCCTCCCAGAAGGACTTATTGGGAAAGTACCTATTTTCCATAAGCTTGGCCCAGAAAGAAAGTGTTTGGCATAGAAACCTGACGCCAACCCAGCTTCATTAGCAAGGCCTGATTTTGGATTGGTTGATTGGGGATTCCTAAACCTCCCGACGCAAGAGGTTTTGTAATAGCCCGCCAGGATTTCAAATAAATATGCTTAGACTGAAGATGGAATCCCCACCATCAATCTCTAATGACCCTTTCAAGTTTGCGAATCAGGGAGGCTGGTAAAAGGATCGTGCTCATATTGAAAACAGGAATGGCAGTAAGAACCGATTTAATTAGAACTAATCTGCCCGCATGAGATAATGTAGAAGCTTTCCAACCCTTCAATTGTGACACCAGCTTATGTTAAATGAAAGAGAAGGTTTGAGTAATAGATCTATTAAAGACCAAAGGATTACAAATATATTTATATTTAAATATAGGCCAGAATTCTGTGGCTCTCTCAACCGTAAGACATAGAGAATAGAGGCACGCATATTAGCTGGTGTGCATTTGCTGAAAAGGATTGAGGATTTTAGAAAGTTAACTGCTTGGCCAGATAAAGTACAATAGTGCAGAAGTTAAGATTGAAAGCATAAAGCTTCATGTAAAGTAGCAGTACCAACCAATAAGAGATCATCTGCATACAGAAAGTGTGTGATAGAGGGGCCTGACCTTGTCAGCTTGTAGCCGTTGATCTTCCTCTGCTGCCTTGCTTTATCTAGAATCAACGATAATCAGTTAGCTCCCAGAATAAATAAATAAATAAATAAGGTGACAAAGGGCAGCCTTGCCTCAGACCTCTGGAAGGACTGAAAAAGCCATCTTATTAATTATTAATTATAACAGAATAAGTCACTGAGGTAATACACCAACGGATTAATTTAATGAAATGAGGGGAAAACAATATAGATTGAGCATGTGACAAAGGAAGTCCCATTCCATGCAATCATATGCTTTTGCCATGTCAATTTTCATTGCCATGGCCCCCAACTGACGTTTTGCATATTGGAAAGAGTTGCAAATTTCATGGGCAATAAGAAAGTTATCCTGGATGAATCTTCCAGGCACGAAAGCAGTCTGACTTGCCGAAATGAGACTAGAAATAAAGGGTTTGATCCTCAGGGCAAGTAACTTGGAAATAAGTTTGAAAGTGATATTGCAGAGGCTGATAGGTCTATACTCGGTTATAGATTCAGCATTCTCTTTCTTAGGAATAAAAATTCTATTAGTTCTATTGATAAAAGGATCAGCCTCACCTGTTGAGAAGAATGACTGTACCAGACGGAGCAGATCATTTTGAAGAACACCCCAACACTTTTTGAAGAATCGTGCCGTGAATCCATCAGGCCCCGGGGCTTTATCAGGCCCAAAGGAGAAGAGGACATTGCGAAGCTCCTCTTCAGTGGGAGTTCTGCATAAGTCAGCTGCATCTGTGACAGAGAGGGTAGGAATAAGATCAGAGATGACATCAAAATCTCTCACATCCATATTGGATTGCCGGGATGAAGTAACAAGTGTTTTGAAGTAATTGGTAATCATTTGACGAATATCACATTGCTCTGTTAGGAGATTACCAAACTGATCTTTGATCATATAGATAGCTTTTCGACGTCTTCGAAGAGTGGCCATTGTATGGAAAAACTTGGTTGGTCACTAAGATGAAGCCAGCTAGCTTTGGCTGGCTGCTGCCAAAATATTTCTTCTTTTTTGGAGAAGAGATTCTTGTTCACTGAGGAGCTCTTTCTCCATAGCTCTCCTAGGATCGTCTTCAGGAAGCCTCTGGAGCTGGAGAAGTTTGTTGAAATTTTCTGAGATCAATCTCCTGAGATTCAGTCTGTTAGTGGAAGCCCACTGTCTTAAGGATTTGGCCAGATAATGCAATTTGTGAGAAATAGCAGTATAGGGTGGGAAGGAGTACCACACAGAGGAGACCGTGGACGCGAACGACGGGGAGTCTAACCACCAATGTTCAATGCGAAACCTGGGAGTACCAGTGGGTCTGCAGGGTTTTAGAATCTTTAATAAAGGATTATGGTCGCTGTAGAGTGCAGGGAGATGAAGAAGACGTGCCGAAGGATATTCTGATAACCAAACATGATTAGCAATAGCCCTATCCAGTCGTTCCCTGACGAGGAAATTCTTCCTTCTTCGGTTAGACCAGGTAAAAGCAGGACCAGAATAACCAATATCAATTAGGCCCATAGAGTCGTTGAACCGGGCCGTGTATAACGAATTGAAAGAGCCACCCTCTTTCTCACCAGGAGAGGAAATCATATTGAAATCCCCCATTAGGGGACATCCATTCGGGATGGAGAGAAGCGAAGAATGAAGAGAGTCCCAAACCGACTGACAATTACGTAAGTTGGGAGCCTTGATTTTGCCTCCAAAGGTCAAAATAGGTGTAAAAGGAAACTGAATTTCAGCAAAGATGGCAAAATTCGATGCATGAATGATTTGAACTTGGACATCATCATTCCAGATTAGCCAAAGACCACCCGAAAGGCCATCCGCGGGTATTATACAACTAATTGTTGAGGAAGACGGGAAATAATGCGAGTGGATTTCTCTAAGTCGCATTTGGTCTCACATAGTAAGGTGATACTACATAATGTACATCGGAGGTAGGCGGAAAGGGCACGAACTGTCGTGGTGCTGGAATTGCAATAATAGAGAGATGCTCTCATCAAGACTAGCTCAAAGAGTGAAACAAGTACAGTTGTTGATATGATTGAGAAGCGTAGTCAAGTCAAAATATGAATGGTAGCTAGGGCTGGAATCTCTGTCTTTTTCTTTCCAACCTATAGTTGCTATCATAGTATACGAGATTCTAGATCCATAACATAAGCAGCTCTCTCAAGCAAGATCTTTTCTTTTATGGATATCACAATTGGTTCATGAGGTCAACAAGGAGTACGAGCTGCAAGGTACATGGGTCAAAGTTAAAGGGATTATCCTGGTTTTCGAGATGGGTAATATATATATATATATATATATATATATATATATATATATATATATTGGTATCTAAATTAACTTATTGTTAAGCATACCGGCGTCTGCACGGGAGCAGATTTGCCGATGGATGGAAGGCTGCTGCTCTGTCTGCCATCAAGTTATCGGTGTCACAATAGCATTTCTCTTTTGCAGATCATTCAATATCTGGTTCGAAAGGACCAGGGAGGGCGAATCGAGTCTCAAATGGGCATCTGATACATGGGGGGGTTCCACCACTCTTCCTTCTGGGTGATTGAAAAATGTTCCCTCATTCGACTCACCAACCATCTCTTTCATCTTTGGTCTTCGCTCAGGTAGGTCTTCCTTTTCCCAAGCACACACTAAGAGCACAGCTTGGTCCCAACAATCAATCTTTCTAGCCGGAAGAAAGCATCGACATTGCGTGGTGTATGACGCTCGC